CACACACTCCCTTTCCAAAAAAAATCAATACACCAAGCACTACGCTTAGATTTATTGGATTTGTTGCTAAAATATTGGTATTAAACCCGAAACTCCCAGCAGATGGCCAGTGACCCGCGGAAAGAAAAGAATCGGTTACATTTTTCATAGGATCTCCTGTTATAGATAAGATAGACTAATTCTCTATTTTTCAAATTTTTGTTATCTTCTCCCCCCAAAAATTATATTGGATTAAGACGGGAAGTAATAAATAAGGGGGGAAGGAAGAAAGTGAATAAGTATAATAATTCCTCATCCTCAAATTATTCCTTCCCATGATTATGGTTATTGTCCCAACGAATAAAAGTAATTGTAGGAATTAACTCTTGATATAAATTTCAATTCGCACAAGCAAATATCAAGCCCAGAACAGTAAGAAAAACACTTTTTTTTTGAGTATTTAGTATTCAGATGAAAGATTAAACAAAAGGATTCGCAAATAAAAGCGCTAATGCTACAACTAATCCATAAATGGTTAAAGCTTCCATAAAAGCCAGACTAAGTAATAAAGTCCCTCGTATTTTTCCCTCTGCCTCGGGCTGTCTCGCGATACCTTCTACAGCTTGACCCGCAGCAGTCCCTTGGCCAACCCCAGGTCCAATAGAAGCAAGACCGACGGCCAACCCAGCAGCAATAACAGAAGCAGCAGAAATAAGTGGATCCATAATAAATTCCTCATACAAAAAAAAAAAGGGTTAATGATACTTAATGATCCAATAAACCAAAAAATTATGACTTAATTATTGCATCGAAAAGATTTATTAAGTCGAAGGAACTAAGAGATCCGAATTAAAGTTTAATAGTATTGAAGATTGAATCATTAGAACTACTTCGATATTAGTTATGAACCCTTTTTTTAATTCTTCACGCGATTTTTGTTGATTTAGTCTCTTTCTTCATTCAATTCCCATATTATAGACGAAAAAAGAATTCGATTTGAATACTTATTCTAAATTCACATTAACATTAAATGGAGTAAGTTCTATCTAAAAGATAGAACTAATTATAATATCACATATACATGCGTTTCTTTCATAACGTAAACCAAAGAAATTGTTTTTCGAACCATCTTCAAATTGAAAAATTGAATTCATTTGAAATTGATTTTTCGTTTATTTATGAATATTTATTTATTATTATTAAAAAATTTATTTAAGTTATTATTTAATTTCAATTTCTTTAATATTTCATTTTTCTTTCTATTATCCTGTTTTTTATTCATTTAAATAAAAAAAGTCAATGATGACCCTCCATGGATTCGCCTATATAAGCCGCAGCTAAAGTTGCAAAAATAAGAGCTTGAATACCGCTTGTAAATAATCCAAGGAACATGACAGGTATAGGAACTACTAAAGGTACTAAAGAAACAAGAACAACAACTACTAACTCATCCGCTAGTATATTTCCAAAAAGTCGAAAACTAAGTGATAAAGGTTTTGTGAAATCTTCTAAAATATTAATGGGCAAAAGGATTGGAGTTGGTTGAATGTATTTACTAAAATAACCTAATCCTTTTTTAGTAAGACCGGCATAGAAATAGGCTACTGACGTAAGCAAAGCTAAAGCAACGGTAGTATTTATATCATTTGTAGGTGCGGCTAACTCGCCCTGAGGTAACTCTATGATTTTCCAGGGTAAAAGCGCCCCCGCCCAATTAGAAACAAAAATAAAGAGAAACATAGTTCCAATAAAGGGAACCCACGAACCATAGTCTTCTCCAATCTGAGTTTTGCTCACGTCTCGAATAAATTCAAGGACATACTCGAAGAAATTTTGACTCCCAGTGGGAATGGTTTGTGGATTTCGAACAGCTATTATAGCTGAACCTAATAAGATAGCAATTACAACCCAAGACGTAATAAGTACTTGGCCATGGACTTTGAAACTTCCTATTTCCCAATAGAAATGTTGGCCCACTTCCACACCAGATAGATCGTAGAATCCTTTTAGTGTGCTGATGGAACATAATAGAATATTCATATAGCCCTCTGAAACAAATCAAATTTGAAAAGGAATTATTTTGATTCAACCATCTCTTTTTCAAGTTGCCCACTTGCATTTTATTTTTTGTTTGGATAACAACTAATCACATAAAATCCACAACGACTTTTATCATATGTTTTATGTAATTTTTATGTTATACGATTCAGGAATAGAAAGCGATTACATAAATCTCGGGAATTCAAAAAAGAAATTATTTATCTTATTATTATTAATATTAATCAAGGATTTCGTATATAGCTAGAACGTCCCTCACAAATTGCAAATACTAATTTGTTAAGAATTAACCGAATTGAAGCTATAGCATCATCGTTCGTTGGAATCGAAAGATCTGCGAGATCCGGGTCACAATTTGTATCAATTAAACAAATCGTAGGAATTCCCAAAATGATACATTCTCGGAGAGCTGTATATTCTTTTTGCTGATCAACGATTATTACAACATTTGGTAACCCCGTCATATAGTTAATCCCACCCAAACATGTTTGCAAGTGGGATAACTGTCTCTTCAACACGGCCGCATCTCTTTTCGGAAGACGGGCGAGCACCCCCGTATTTTGTTCGATTTTCAGGTCTCTGAACTTATGAAGTCTCGTTTCTGTAGTGGCCCAGTTCGTTAAAATACCACCGAGCCATTTTTTATTAACATAATGACACCGAGCTCGTATTGCAGCTCGTGCTACTGAATCAGCTGCTTTATTTTTGGTACCAATAATTAAGAATTGTTTTCCCTGACTTGCTGCATCAAAAACTAAATCACAAGCTTCTGATAAAAAACGGGCAGTTTTAGTAAGATTTGTAATATGAATACCTTTACGTTTTTCAGAGATATAAGGTGCCATTCTCGGATTCCATTTTCTAGTACCATGACCAAAATGAACTCCGGATTCCATCATCTCTTTCAGATTAATGTTCCAATGTCTTCGTGTCATTTCTCCTACGCCTTCTCTCTCTCTTCTTGTCTTATAAAAAAAAAAAGAGAGACGAGGTACCCTGAACAAAATAGTTCCGATGGAACCTTATTCTTTTACCGGAGATTTTCCGTTTCTACACGAGCTAAGCCGTTAATATTCTTCTATTCGTTAGTATCTTTATTACATTACTACTATACCATTAATAGTAACAAACCCTGTGCATATGACAAAAAATAGTGAAAACTTAGGAATTATGAAATCCTATAAATAAAGGATTTTTCTGAGGGATCATGCAAATTCCTTGAAATGAAAGAGGAAGAATCAAAAAATTCTCTGTGGTAGAACAAAATATCTCTCATTTCCCCCCAAAAGAAATTATTCTTTTTTGTTTTCAAATAAATGGTATTATGTTGCCGTGAAAAACGTATTAATCCTTTGAATCCGGTACCAACGGGTATCATACTCCCTAGAACAACATTCTCTTTCAAACCTTTCAACCAATCGATACGACTCCTGAGAGCAGCTTTTGCTAAAACTCGAGCAGTTTCTTGAAAACTAGCTTCAGATATGAAACTTTGAGTATTAAGAGATGCTCTCGTTATTCCCAATATTATGGCTTGGTAATAAATCGCTTCTTCCAAAGCGCGTCCTGCTCGTTCCGCTCGCAACAATCCAATAAGTTCTCCAGGTAAAAAAACATTAGACATTCCATCTTCGGAAACCAACACCTTTGATGTTATTTGACGTACAATAATTTCTAGATGTCTATTATGGATCTGTACCCCCTGAGATCGATAAACCTTTTGGATCTTATTAACCAAAGAGATCCGACTTTGCACTATAGTTAGCTCAGCACCAATCAAAACTGTCCAAGGAATTCCCAGAATTCGTGTTATACGCGTGTTCCAACCGTCAACTCTTTTTTCTAGGTTCATCGATATTGAATCAATTGAGCGCACTTCTAACACTTGTTCCACTTTTGGTAGGCCCTGGGTTATATCACCAGATCTTGATTTTTCATATATAAATGTAACTAATGTATCGCCTTCGCAAAGGATTTTTCCATAATGACCATGAAGAGTTGCTCCTGGAGTGGTCAAATAAGGATTAGCGGATCTTATTACTAGCGAGTCGACTTGAACAATTATAACTTGACCCGATTTTAGGTGTGGTCCGTTTTTGGCTATACATAGATTTTCAAAAATAAGCTGTCCCAAGCTAATTATTGTGGATCTTTCTTCATCATAATTATGATGAAGAAAATCCCAATTCAAGTTGAATGGGTTAAAAATGATGTTACTGCACGGATTGGGATTATAAACTCTCCTCTTTTCATCCATTAAATAATATTTACTTTGAATTACTTGAACAGTCCGTTTTAAATTGTCAAGCTCAAGTTTCAAATAGTTAGTTAATGAGATATGATTATGAGTTATACAATGGTAAAATAAATAAGAAGAAAAAGTAGAAATTTGAAGAGCTGTTCCTAAAGGGCCCAACGAATTCCTAAGTAAAAGGAGAGGATCTCTTTGAATTCTTTCTTTTATCACATTGTTATATTTTACATTGTTGAATGGACCCATTCGAAAACAATTAGGTGATGATAAAATTATCGAAGATTGGAATTCCTTATTTCTATTCAATAACGTACTAGTAGTTCCTTGATTTTGTCTAAGTGATTGTTGGATTTTTGCCTTGAGATAAAATGGATTTTTATTGGTATTGGCCCACTCTGACGCATTTTCATAGATGAATCCAGAACTTGAAGAATCATTCCTTTTTCGGATATACGAACTATGAGATTTCACTAAGTTGATTCGTAAGAAATCTCGAATCAGACCTTTTGTACTTATTTCAACAAAATAGGGATGAGCCTCCTCAACAGAAGCACTTTTTTTTTCTTGGGCAAAATCCAGGACTAAACAAGTGCGTATTAATTGAATACTTGGGTCAGAAATTCCCAAAATGGGTTTGCCATACTCGTAAAGGATATAGTTAATAACTCGAAGTTGCGGGGTTTCTCTTTCCTGTAATAGATCTTGAGGGAAAAGTGTTGGTAAATTTATACCATCTGCTATTTCATATATAATTACGGGTCGAACCAAAATAAAATACTTCTTCTTGGTAGGTGTAATTCGTTGGACATAGATCCAATTTTTTAAACTTTTGGACTCCTTCGTCGAGTTTTTTTTTACCGTTCCTGGTGGAATCAAGATTCCACTGTGTCGGGATATCTTATCTGTTTCTCCAGGAAAATGGATATCTCCAGAAAATATTTTAAGTTCAATCTCTCTTTTTTTTTTCTCCACTCGGACCAATCCGCCTACTTGGCTTCTTGTATTTAAAGCAATTTGTGTATCCACTCGAATGATACTATCATTTTGTACCATTATGGAAGAGGATTCGGGTAAAAGATGGACTTCCTGGGGAATGAAAAAAAAAAGATCTATTTTCATTTTGTCTTTTGGCTTTAATTCTTTGACTCCTCGATATTCAATCAAATCCTCTTTTTTGAGGACTGAATACACTCCTATAGTCCCATATTTAGTGATTCCTGAACTCTTTTTTCTGTATTGAAGATCATCGAAATAACCTAAAATACTATTTCTACGAAAAATACCATTTATGGGTATTTCAATCGAGATATCGGCAGGGGATATTAGCTCTTTCTCACGTTCTTGAATCAATTGGAATGGAGTTATGAATCTATTTCTTCGTCTCTTTGCCAAAAAAGAATAACTCTTGTGGAGACTCGCGGGATATATGAGATTACAATGACTTGTACATATAATTCGATTAAACTCTAAAGAATCGGAAATCTTACTTGTGTTTTTACCAGAAAGATATGAACTAAAGAATCCGCATCTAACTTGATCTTGATTAGTATTTACTGAAAAGTTCGAAAGAAATCTTCCTTCGCCAGACAGAGACTGAACTTGATCTTGATGTATTGAAAAAGAGACTGCACTGGATCTGTACGAACCCCCTTTTAATACCCATAAATGGCTTGTTCTTGGTAAGAGATGGACATTACTATATGCAAATTCAGATGTATGGTACACATCAGTACTCCAGTGGATTTCTCCTTCGGAATCGGAATAGATATGCTTTCGAACCCTCTCTTTAAAATTCAAAGTGTATGCTCCCGCGCGAATCTCAGCAATCACTTGTTCTGATTCTACGTATTGATCGTTTTGAACTAAAAGAAAACTTTTTTCTGGAATAGTGACATTATGGAGAATACCTTCACTTTCAATAGTTACATACAAGTCTATATAACATAGAAAAGCTGGATGCCCATGGCGTGTACGTGTGGGATGAACCAAATCCTCCTTAAATTTGATTTTCCCATTAGAGGGGGCTCGTACATGTTCTGCAGTACCCCCTGTGAATACTCCGCCGGTATGAAAAGTTCGTAATGTTAGTTGAGTACCCGGCTCTCCTATAGATTGACCCGCAATAATACCTACAGCTTCTCCTAAATCAACCAGGTCGCCATGGGTAGGACTTCGGCCATAACATAATCGACAGATCCAAGATGCACTCTGACAAGTAAAGGGGGTTCGAATGTATATGGGTTGCGCTCGCAAAGTTATGAATCGATAAATAAGTCCAATCCCAATATCTTGATTTCGAACGGCGATGCAGCGTGAACCCATATATATATCGTCTGATAATACACGACCAATTAATGTTTGTATCAAAATTCGTTCCGACATTATTCTGTTTTGAGAACCCACAGAGATCCCTCTGCCGGTACCACAATCTGTTCTACGTACAACAATGTGTTGAACTACTTCAACAAGTCTACGCGTAAGATACCCAGCATCTGATGTTCGTACAGCAGTATCCACAACTCCTTTGCGGGCTCCATAGCAAGAGATAATATATTCTGTTAAAGACAGTCCTTCGCGTAAATTGCTTTGAATGGGTAAATCAATCATTTGTCCTTGTGGATCCGACATTAATCCTCTCATACCTACTAATTGGTGTACTTGAGATGCATTTCCTCTAGCTCCCGAAAAAGACATTAAATGGACTGGATTAAAAGGTTCAGTCATCCTAAAATTAGTATTCATTTCTTGGCGCAAATATTCGCTTGTAGCATACCATATCTCAATAGATTGACGTAATTTTTCTACCGCGTGTACATTCCCATAATGATGTTGCTTGTCCAAAAGAAAACTTTGTTGTTCCGCGTCTTGGACTAGCCATCCCTTAGAAGGTATTGTTAAAAGATCATCAATTCCTAATGAAATAGATGCGGCTGTGGCTTGCTGGAAACCCAGAGTCTTTACTTGATCCAGGATGTGTGACGTATAGGCCATTCCGAAATGATCTATTAATCTGCTAATAAGCCGTTTAATGATAGTTCCATCTATCGATTTATTGTGATAGACCAGATTGGTCCCTTCGGCCATAAGTACCTCCATATTCCGCTGGATAGGATTCGACAGTGGATTTGATTCAATGATTGGAAAACTCCCTTTTCTCGATCGTGATTTGCTTAGAAACTAAGGGAACGCCCCTAGTTGAACCGAAAAGG